GTTATTGAGTATTTCGAATAAATCCTGAAATTCAAAACTACCTGTTATCCAATAAAACCCTAAAATTCCTAATAATAAACCAAAATCCCCTACACGATTAGTTACAAATGCTTTTTGACAAGCATTTGCCGCAGGAGGTCGCGTAAACCAAAACCCTATTAATAGATAGGAACACATTCCAACTAATTCCCAAAAAAAATAAATTTGTATCAAATTTGAACTAGTAACTAATCCCAACATGGAAGTACTGAAAAAACTCATATAAGCAAAAAATCTCAAGTATCCTTGATCGTGAGCCATATAATTATCACTATAAATAAGAACCATGATTCCAACAGTAGTGATTAACATTGACATAATAGAAGTAAGTGGATCGATCAAGCAGCCAAATTCGAAAGAAAAATCATTATCGAGTGTCCAAGACCATACATATTGGTGGATAGAACTGCTATTTATTTGCTGAATAGACAGATTAATTGAAAAAATCATGACTATACTTAACAATAAAATACTTGGAAAAGCCCACATACGACGAAGATTTTTTGTTGCTGTCGGAAAAAGAAGAAGTCCCACTCCTATTAACATAGGAATTGGAAGTGGAACGAAAGGTAAAATCCACCCATATTGATATGTCTGTTGCATAAAAAAATTTTAATTCGTAATTGATTCTTTCCGATTTATCGGACCTTACTTCTTTTGAAAGGAGTCAATAAAAAAATGAAAATATGCACTAAGCTTAACCTAACTTAAATATAAAAAATAAAATTTTTTCATTTTTCTTTCTTTTTACTTATTCTTTCTCTTTCTGAATTTCTTCGAAATATTTCAAATATTCAAATCAAGAAGTTACAATTGGTCAAATCATACAAAAGACAAAGATTAATTATGAGTTTCCTTCGAATTTAAAAATGGAAGTCAAATTTTGACAAGTTACTAAAAATATTCTTCTTGTTTTTTATTTTTTAGAAAAATTTTATGGGATTTTACCATATCGTTCATATTCCATTTGAATTTTAGAAAAAAAATTATCTAGAAAAGCGCAGGTTTTTTAAACAATAGATGTCTTTCACATCCAGCTATACCAACGAGTAATCTCTTAATTTTTATTTAAATGGCAGTTCCAAAAAAACGTACTTCTGCATCAAAAAAGCGTATTCGTAAAAATTTTTGGAAAAGGAAAGGCTATTGGGCGGCGTTAAAAGCGTTTTCTTTAGGGAAATCTCTTTCTACCGGGATTTCAAAAAGTTTTTTTGTGCGACAAACAAATAAAAAAATAAGTTATTAAGAAATAAAACAGAAAATCTTAGAAAAATATAAATCGACCTGACTTAAAAATTCAATTCTTGCGTTTCAAAAATAAAATTCGCAAATTCCATTTCCTGTTGAATTAATTCATAGGAAATGGAATTCTTCTGTTTTACTTTAAACCGAATTCAAACAAAGTCTTTTTTTGACAAAAAACACACGATACTCACTTTCTTTTTAGTATAGTTTCTTTCCAGAATGGGAGTCTTATTTCCCCCAGCAACTTATTTGTACTATAAAAGATTTTTTTGCACAACTTTAAATCTCTCGTCATCAATTCACGCAAAAACACTTAGTGCAAATTTTATGGATAAATATGTGTGAATTTTGAATAATCTAAAATAGGTTTTTTGTTCATTGATAAAACTTTTTTTTGGTTGCACTTTTTAAAATGAAATAAATCAAAAATGCTTAATTTTAAAAATGTTTTTGGGGGGAAAGGCTCTATCCCTTAATTCATAGTAAGACTTTCTGGTTTTACAAGAATTCAAGTAAAGAAGAGTCTCAAATACACAATAAAACCCTAAACTAACATAATGAACCTTCAAGGACATATTTGAACAGATTTTTATTCATTGATTTGAATTTTTCCTAAAAATATTGCACCCAATTGAATTCTTAAATCTAGACGATTGCTTATTCATAGGCTATTATGAGTATGAGGTCAAGACAAGCCGCTATGGTGAAATTGGTAGACACGCTGCTCTTAGGAAGCAGTGCTAGAGCATCTCGGTTCGAGTCCGAGTAGCGGCAGGTCATTTCCTAAAAAAATCAAATAGATCCTATAATGAATAATGAATTCAATTGCCGATTTCGATTTTATAATTAAGGAACTCTTTTTTATGATATTTTCAACTTTAGAGCATATATTAACTCATATTTGTTTTTCGACTGTTTCAATTCTAATTACAATTCATTTGATAACCTTTTTTGTCGATGAAATCGTAAAACTATATGATTCATCCGAAAAGGGCATGATAACGACCTTTTTGTGTATAACAGGATTATTAATTTCTCGTTGGATTTATTCGAAACAGTTTCCACTAAGTGATTTATATGAATCGTTAATCTTTCTTTCATGGAGTTTTTCCTTTATTTATATAGTTCCGTATTTCAGAAAAAATCAAAATCTTCTAAGCACAATAATAGGTCCAAGTGCTATTTTTTCCCAGGGCTTTGCTACCTCAGGCCTTTTAACTGAAATACACGAATCCAAAATATTAGTACCTGCTCTTCAATCCGAGTGGTTAATAATGCACGTAAGTATGATGATATTGGGATATGTGGCCCTTTTATGTGGATCATTATTATCCGTATCACTTCTAGTCATTACAGTTCGAAAAAATAGAAAATTTTTTTCTACGAGTAATCGTTTATTAAATTTAAATAAGTCATTTTTCCTTGGTAAAGTCGAATACATAAATGAAGGAAAAAATATTTTAAAAAAAACTTCTTTTTTTTCTCCAAGTAATTATTATAAGTCGCAATTGATTCAACAATTGGATTATTGGAGTTATCGGGTTATTAGTCTAGGATTTCTCTTTTTAACGATAGGAATTCTTTCTGGAGCAGTATGGGCTAATGAAGCATGGGGGTCCTATTGGAGTTGGGATCCAAAAGAAACTTGGGCTTTTATTACTTGGATCATATTTGCAATTTATTTACATACTCAAACAAATCTAAAATTGAAGGGTACAAATTCAGCAATTGTAGCGTTTATTGGATTTCTTATAATTTGGATATGCTATTTTGGAGTAAATCTATTAGGAATAGGGTTACATAGTTATGGTTCATTTACATTAACATCTAATTAAATTCAAAAAGGAGTTCTTACCACTTACCAATAGGAATAGAAAAGCATATAACACATATCAAACTTTGTGTGAACTAGCGAGAGCCCCGCGAATCAGGGTCACGGCGCTCTCGCTAGTTCATTTTAATTAACACAAGAGAAGAAAAAGCGTTTTTTTGTCATTGTACAACGAACCTTTTTGTAAATGATAAGATTTTTTCATTTTTTATAAATAAAAAACTATCTAAAAAAAGAATTAGATAGGATAACTTCAACCTTTTCAACTGATAGTGAAAGAACGAAATCGGGGTACATACCAATACCGAGTACGGGTAAAAAAATAGAGATCGAAAGAAATAACTCTCGCGGACCAGAATCAAAAAAAGAAAAGTTTGGGCCATTAAATATCTTGTATCCATAGAACATCTGACGTAACATAGATAATAAATAAATAGGGGTTAATATAATTCCAATTGCCATTACAAAAGTAATTAGGATTTTTGTCATTAAAAGGAATTTTGGACTAGTAATTAGTCCAAAAAAGACTATTAATTCGGCAACAAAACCACTCATACCTGGTAATGCGAGCGAAGCCATCGAAAAGCTACTCAATATCGTGAACATTTTTGGCATTGGGATAGCTATTCCACCCATTTCGTCAAGATAAAGAAGACGTATTCTATCATAAGTTGTTCCAGCCAAGAAAAAAAGTGCAGCACCGATAAATCCATGAGAGATTATTTGTAAAAGGGCCCCGTTGAGTCCCATATCTGTGATAGAACCAATTCCTATAATTATGAAACCCATATGAGATACAGAGGAATAGGCTATTCTTTTTTTTAAATTTCGTTGACCAAGAGATGTTGAAGCTGCATAGATTATTTGTATTGCGCCCACTATTATCAACCAAGGAGAAAATAGAGAATGAGCATGAGGAAATAATTCCATATTGATTCGAACTAATCCATACGCTCCCATTTTTAATAAGATTCCGGCTAGAAGCATACAAGTACTATAATGCGCTTCTCCGTGGGTATCTGGTAACCATGTATGTAGGGGTATGATTGGTAATTTCACAGCAAAAGCAAGAAAAAATCCAATATAAAATAATATTTCCAAAGCCACAGGGTAGGACTGATTAGCCAATATTTCAAAATTTAATATTGGTTCAGTAGAACTATATAAAGCGACGCCCAGAACTCCCATTAAAAGAAAAATAGAACCCCCTGCCGTGTACAAAATAAATTTGGTAGCCGAATACAGACGTTTTTTTCCTCCCCACATGGATACAAGTAGATAAACAGGAATTAATTCTAACTCCCACATGAGAAAAAAAAGTAAAAGATCTCGAGAAGAAAATAATCCTATTTGTCCACTGTACATTGCTAACATTAGGAAATGAAATAATCGAGAATCTCGAGTAACCGGCCAAGCCGCTAAAGTAGCTAAAGTAGTGATGAATCCCGTCAGTAAAATGGGTCCTACAGAGAGTCCATCTATTCCTAATCTCCAATGAAAATCCAAAAAATGGATCCATTTATAATCCTCCATTAATTGGATTAATGGGTCGTCTGATTGAAAATGATAGCAGAATGCATAAGTCGTTAGAAGAAGTTCTAGTATACATATACATATAGTATACCAGCGGATTACTCTATTTCCCCTATGTGGAAGAAAAAAAATGAAGCAACCTGCAAATATTGGCAAAACGGCAATTATTGTTAAACAAGGAAAATTGTTCGTGGTAAAGACAAGATACGCTTGGGCCAGAAAAACCCGTGCTCAAAATCAAATTAAATTGAGCACGGATTTTGTCGGTAAAAAAAGAAAATGGATTCAAGTAGAGTTTTATGGAATGTATCAATAAGCTAGACCCATACTACGAGTTGTTTCATGCCATAAA